GGAGGCTTCATGAAGTGCTTCTTTCGGAGTTAAACTTCCATTTGTCCATATTTCGAGAAAGAGTATCTCGTGTTTTTCATTCCTAAATTCATAGGAATGAATACTATGATTCACATTTCGAACAGGCATGAATACAGCATCTATAGGATAACTTCCATCTTGAAAGTTATGTGGCATTTTTATAAGAGATCCACGATTTCTCTCGATTTCTAATCCAATACACAAATCAATTGGTTCTGTCAAGCTAGCTATATATTGTGTATTGTCGACGATTTCTACATAAGGTGGTAAGATGATATCTTGAGCAGTTACATATCCAGGACCCCTAACACAAATAGACGCGCCGCAAGTTCCATATAGATTACTTCTCAATACAATTTCTTTCAAATTCATTAAAATTTCGTGGACCGATTCTTGAATACCCGTTATGGTAGAATATTCGTGGTGGACGTTCTCAGATTTTACACGTGTGATACATGTTCCTTCTATTTCTCCAAGCAAAGCTCTTCGCATCGCAATGCCTATTGTGTCGGCTTGGCCTTTCCTAAGTGGAGACAGAATAAAGCGTTCATAATAAAGACGTTTACTGTCTGTTCTTGATTCAACACACTTCCACTCCAGTGTCCGAAAAGATACTGTTACTTTCTCTCCAATCATAGTAATAATAGTTTATTTGATTGATTTATTTCTATTGATTTATTTCTCTTGATATTCACTGTTCATTTCTACACACGTCTTTTGTTCGGAGGTCTACAGCCATTATGTGGCATAGGAGTTACATCCCGTAGAAAAGTTAATCGTATACCACTTCTACGAATAGCTCGTAATGCGGCGTCTCTTCCGAGACCGGGACCTTTTATCATGACTGCTGCTCGTTGCATACCTTGATCTACTACTGTACGAATAGCGTCTGCTGCTGCAGTTTGAGCGGCAAAGGGTGTACCTCTTCTCGGACCCTTGAATCCACAAGTACCGGCCGAGGACCAGGAAACCACCCGACCCCGTAGATCTGTAACCGTGACAATGGTATTATTGAAACTTGCTTGAACATGAATAACTCCCTTTGGTATTCTACGTGTACTTTTACGTCGTACATTTCTACGTGAACCAATACGTACATTTCTACGTGAACCAATACGCACATTTCTACGTGAACCAATACGTACATTTCTACGTGAACCAGTTCTCGATACAGCTTTTGCCATATTGTATCATCTCATAAATATGAGTCAGAAATATATGGATATATCCATTTCATGTCAAAACAGATTCTTTATTTGTACGTTGAAACTCCTCAACCAGTCTGATTATCTTTGTCTTTGTTTATGTCTCGGGTTGGAACAAATTACTCTAATGCGGCCCCGCCTGCGGATTAGTTTACATTTTGTACAAATTTTACGAACGGAAGCTCTTATTTTCATATTTGTTATTCCTTATCTTAATTATGAATCTACTTCTTGGTAGAAAATTAGTTTCTTGCAATTTTTCATCTCGAATCCTTCGAATCCTATTGAATAAAAACCACCTAATCTTTTGAATCATTGTTTTCATCTTTTGAATCGTTGTTTTCATCTTTTGAATCGTTGTTTTCATCTTTTGAATCGTTGTTTTCATCTTTTAAATCGTTGTCTTCGAGTCGATAAATTATACGTCCTCTGGTTGAATCATAACGACTTACTTCAATTTTGACTCTATCTCCTGGCAGTATCCGTATAGAACTACATCGGATCTTTCCTGAAACATAACCTAGAACCAGATCTTCATTATCTAACCGAACCCGGAACATGCCATTGGGATGCGATTCTGTAACTAAACCTTCATGAATCCATTTTTGTTCTTTCATTCCAGCCTCCTTGAAGCGTCAATTAATGTAGGAAAAACGATATTAGACAACTCGCCTCCTTTTTTTTTTTTACAAAAAAGAAGAGGTTTCGGATCGCATTTGGATATTAAAAGGATTACCATATATAACACAAAATTTCTCCTCCGATTCCTTCTAGTCGAGCCTCCCGGTCTGTCATTATACCTCGAGAAGTAGAAAGAATTACAATCCCTATCCCACCTAAAATTCTAGGAATTCGTTCAGAGGTAGAATAGATTCGTCGACCGGGTTGGCTGATCCGTTTTAAATTTAAAAAATCTCTATAGGGCCTTTTCCCATTCCTTCTATGGCGTAGGGTTAAAACAAAAAAATTTTTGTTTTTTTCTTGATGTTTTCTGACGTTTTCGATAAAACCTTCTCGGAAAAGTATTTTAACAATATTTTCGGTAATATTAGTAGATACTACGTGAACAACTCTTTTTCTATCCATATCGGCATTTCGTATAGAGGTTATTATCTCAGCAATAATGTCTCTACCCATGATGAACTAAAATTTTTGGCGCCTCAAAATTGGGTATAATTAACATCTTTTTTATTTTTTTATTGGTTTATGAATATGAATTTTTCAAGGTATATGCGTGAGACACAATCTACGAATTAATCTAGTTCTTAGTCTATTTCTTTCAAATACCCCAAAGATATCAGGATTTCATTTTATTTTATAATACCTCGGGAGCTAATGAAACTATTTTAGTAAAATTTAATTGTCTCAATTCGTGGGGGATTGCACCAAAAATTCGAGTTCCTTTTGGATTTCCTTTTTGATCAATGACAACTGCAGCATTGTCATCATATCTTATTATCATACCGCTGTCACGTTTAAGTTCTTTACAGGTACGAACAATTACAGCTCTGACTATTTCAGATTTTTCTAGGGACATTTTTGGTACTGCTTCTTTGATCACAGCAACAATAACGTCACCAATATAAGCATATCGGCGATTACTAGTTCCTATGATTCGAATACACATCAATTTTCGAGCCCCGCTGTTATCCGCTACATTTAAATGGGTCTGAGGTTGAATCATATGAATTTTTCAGTCTATTCTTCCAATGAAAAGGATGAAGAAAATAAAAGAAATATTGTGTGTCCAAAAAAAGAAACCGGGGGTTTTGGTTCATCCCCAAGACGCATTTCTGTCGGTTCCACATTTTTATCTCGAAATAATAAATTGAGTTCGTATAAATTGAGTTTGTATAGGCATTTTGGATGCTGCTATTGAAATAGCCTTTCTAGCTATCTTTTCGTTTACTCCACTCATTTCATATAGTATTCGTCCCGGTTTAACAACAGCTACCCAAAATTCGGGGGATCCTTTCCCCGAACCCATACGTGTTTCAGCAGATCGTACTGTAACTGGTTTGTCTGGAAATATACGGACCCATATTTTTCCACCACGGCGTACATTTCGTGTCATTGCCCGTCGACCTGCTTCGATTTGTCTAGATGTGATCCAGGCGGGTTCCAGTGCCTGAAGAGCATATTTACCGAAAGAAATATGATTACCTCGATAAGATATTCCTTTCATTCTTCCTCTATGTTGTTTACGGAATCTAGTTCTTTTGGGGTTATAGTTGATGGTTGTTTCGGAATTCCATCTCTATTACAGAACTGGACGTGAGAGTTTCTTCTCATCCAGCTCCTCACGAATAAAAAAGGATTCAAAATTGAATTTCAATTAATTTGAATAGATATTAGAACATTTTTATAAAAAATGTTCTAAAAAAAATCGTTTTTTTGTAACGTCCTAATAAATCTTGATTTTCTTTTGTCCTTTATCCAAGTTTACCAATTCAAAAAAAGAAAGTTTTCGCGGGCGAATATTTACTCTTGCAATCTCTAGTTCAGTCCTAGCACTTGTTCGTCAATTCTCCGAATAGATGAATTGATTTCTGGTTTATTTCGCCATCCCAACTAGTGAATCATTAAGATTCATTAAATCTTTTGCATTCACAGGTCCCTTCGTTCCCACCGCTTCGTACTAAATGGTTAGGTCAGAATTCTACAACGGAGCTCATAATCCAATTTATTTTTGAGTCAACCTTCTTAGTCTTTATTGGCTCGAAGCTCTTGAGTTTTTTCTTCTATAAGAAGGATTCATTGAATATTTCAATTTCATTATGGATGAATCAATTAAATTAGTATTAATGCTTTATTACACCGTCTTTTATGAGACGACTCATAGACCTTACATATTGGAATTCTATATCATTGATATTCTTTTTCTATCTTTCTCTCATCCTTCCATTTATCCACACCCTTTTTTGTATTTTGCTTTAAACTTAGAATTAAAGTTTAATTCAAAAAAAAAATTTCAGTTGCTACAAAGATATGACCAATTTAGCATATCTTGACTGGTTCTTTAGATCTAGATAATATGAAGTGATGAGTTGGTTTTCAGCCTACCGGGCTGGTCTTTTTTTAATCCTAACCCTAAAAGAACCAACGAGTCACACACTAAGCATAGCAATTATATCAAAAGGTCAATTGAATTTTTATTCAACCCCATAGAATTAAGAATTAGTTTGATTGGTCAAAAAAAGAATTTCCCTTTTTTTTTCAATGGATAGAAGGAAAAAACAATGAAAGTTTTCTTATTCCTTGTCTATAAAAATCCATATTTTGATGCCTAATACCCCATAGATAGTCCGAACTATATAGGAACAATAATCAATTTTAGCTCGAATAGTTTGTAGGGGAACCCTACCCTCTCTGATCCATTCGACACGTGCAATGTCTTTTCCGTCGATACGCCCTGCAATTTGTACTTGAATTCCTTTTGTATCTGCTTCTTCATTTAATTCAATAGCCTTTTTCATTGCTTTTCGAAATGAAACTCTATTCATTAATTGTTCGGCTATAAATTCTGCAAGAATAATAGGGTTTCCATAAGGTTTTGCAATTCTTGTGATAGCAAGGTTAAGTTTTCGGTTCATATAATGAAATTCTTTTTGTAGATTCATCTGTAATTCTTCGATTCCTCGCTCTTGCGGTCTACTTTCGATTAATAACTTTGGGAATCCCATAAAGATTATGACCCGGATCAAATCGATTCCTTTTTGAATCTTGATACAGGCAATTCCCTGGGCGCCAGAGGATATTTTCAGATTCTTTTGA